AATAAGTCATTATTGATTATGAGTCTATTTATTCTAATATATATATATATGTACATAGATATAGTTTATTGCACATATATATCTTATCCACATAGTGGACCATTCAGGAACGATAAATTCAATTTATCTAGTGAGTATAGTAAGTATGGGTAAAATCAAAATGGTTTATTAAGATAAATATCAATGCAATGAATTATTTCAAGACCAACCCAACCCTAATTGAATTGACCCCCATCATAACGAAATTCATTTGATTGATGCATAGACTTACCAATCAGATCTAAGATATTTCCTCGAATCATTGATAAAAAGATTTTTTTTATTTGTTCCCTGAACTTAAACTTAATTATTCGAGAAAAACAATTTTCAATAACTTGTTGATCCCTATCCCTCTTCCCAAATTTTCAGATTTATCTTTTTTTTTTGAACTTCCTGGATTAGTGTAAGATAGAAATATGTCTATCTAATCTTAACAAAATGAATGAATCAATGAATTAAGAAATGAAGTTTAATTCCCCTTTCTGGTCTGCCCGACCAATCATTCCAAAAAGGTCCTATACCTCGTATTATTTCTATTCTACCTATCCTATTTAGTTTATTATTTTATTTATTTTTTTTAATATTCAATATTTCATATAAATATCGTTTTAATAATATCGATTTATAATTAATATCTATTTATTCTTAGATTTCTTTTTTTATTTATTTTATTCTTTGATAGAATTCTATTTCTAATTCATTAAAAATATTTAATAATATTTAAATATAATATTTAAAATGAAATAGAATCTATTTAAAATGAAATAGAATCTATTTAATGAAAATAATATTAAATTAATGAAAATAATATTAAAAAAAAAATGGAAGGGTGATTAGAATGAATGATTCATAAATACGAATCAAAAGATTCTATGAAATCATGAAAGAGAGAAAGATCTTTCAGATTTAATCATACCTTTAATCATACCACATTATATTGACAATTTCAAAAAACTGTTCATACTATGAATATAGTATGATGACGATCGGGCAAGTATGCCCCCATCGTCTAGTGGTTCAGGACATCTCTCTTTCAAGGAGGCAGCGGGGATTCGAATTCCCCTGGGGGTAGGGTATTACGAAAGGAAGTTGATCATGGATTATCAATAAGCCTGGAATTTATTCTTCCCGGGTCGATGCCCGAGCGGTTAATGGGGGCGGACTGTAAATTCGTTGGCAATATGTCTACGCTGGTTCAAATCCAGCTCGGCCCAATAATTCGCCGATTCACCACGAAATGATAGAACCCATTTGTTGTTCCCCAGAAATGCCTGATCGGAATACGGAAGAATAAAAAAAACTACAATTTTCTGATATATTTTACTGCTGTTCATTTGCTCTCTTTATTTTATCTCACAAATTCTGATCTTGCTTGCTAATGATATAGATTCATACTAGATTCATATAACGATCTGAAACTATAAAGTCTAAGGAAAAGAATCAAATAAAGAATAAATATAAATAAAAAAACTCTTTTTTTTTTTTATTGAAAGATTTATTTGATTCTTAATCAAATTATAAAAAATAAAAGGATTATTAACAATCCCTGAGACGCTCCCGCTAAAGTGCATATCCGTGTGGATATCCAATATATCACTCGCGTTTCTGTTACAATATGACTTATTCTAATCTAAATATCGAAAATCTAAATAAAATATTTAAAAAATAAAGGGTTTGAATGAAATCATAAGAATATGTATGATGTACACTTTATTTTATTTCCTTGGGATTGTAGTTCAATTGGTCAGAGCACCGCCCTGTCAAGGCGGAAGCTGCGGGTTCGAGCCCCGTCAGTCCCGACGGATCCAAATCCAATTCCAATAAAAAAATACATCTGCATTTGCTGTGAAAAGGAGAACACATAGCAGAATTTCATTCCCAAGTGGGATACCCTCTATCTCTTATTTTATTTATTAGTTTCTATTTATTTATTAGTTTCACATTTCTCATCAAAGAAATATGGAAATTCCCATTTATTCAACTAGTCCCGATTGATAGGAGAAAGACATATGTAGATTAGTACAATTATTGGTAGAATCATATTCAGGATTCCAAGAGATACCGTACGGAGTCTGGCTTTTTCGATTATTCCCGATCTGTGTAATAGGGTACTATATGTTTCCAGGAGTCTATACACAAATGGAATTTGTACGATACAAAAAAAAATTTAACATAGTAACTTTGATATAATACTTTTAAGATGAAAAGTATATCCCTTTAGGGCTCCGATTTTTTGTAACCTCAATTACTAATTTCAATTATTAATGTGAATTTGAAACAATTTATCTCATTAAAATTTCACACTGAATTTTTGATATATGCATCCCATAATTAATCCAAGGAAATAGGATATTAATAAAATAAAGCTCAAAGAAGGATCCCCTTTCTATTAGAAAGGGCTATCTCTCTTTGTGAGGGAATGAATAATCTTTTTTAAGTTTAAGGTTCTTGCCGAAGAAAGAACAAACTTTTTAATGAATTTGATGAAATACTCGATTTTTTTATATCCGGACTCTCCTTATTATACTCCTTCTTTGTTTTCCAAAGAAGATTAGATCATTAAAAAGGGGGGGTTAGAACTAAACTTCTTCCTTTTTTACATTTCGCTTCTATTGGTTATTTTATTGGGATTTTTTATAACCAATGTAAGTAAGTATAAAGGCGGTCATATGATATTTCATCAGATGATTGTACAAAGGGGGAGCGTAGCTTATAGAAAAGAAAGAATGATAAAGAAAGTAAAGAAATTATTGATCGGATCAGGAATAAAAATTGGAATTCGGTATGTATAAAAGATCTTCCTATGTTATACTATTTAATTCTCGACGATGAATCAATTTTATAGTTCAGATATTGTTATTCATGATATTGCTCCGATTTGATATCATCGAGATGTAATTCATCCCATTGAATATTGAATTTACAGCCGAAAGATTTATCAGCTCTATGGGATTAAATCCCGAGTTATTGCGAATTAACTAAAAATGAAACGATTAGATTATGGAAGTAAATATTCTCGCATTTATTGCTACTGCACTGTTCATTCTAGTTCCTACTGCTTTTTTACTTATAATATACGTAAAAACAGTCAGCCAAAATGATTCATTTGAATGAAACTTGACTGTTTAGTTCTTCTCAATGCTTGAAAAGAAAAAAGAAAATGAAAAGTATTCAAATTTAGTGTCTTAAATGAAATAAGCGGACTAGAATCATCAGTATTCTATGAGATTCGATAGTATGGTAGAAAGAAATATATAAATCTTTCTACCATATTTATTATTGTTATTGTAGTATATAAAGTCGTACTGTATAAAGATAGAGGTTTAATATAGATCAATCTACAATATGTATCTTCATAGATATCAATTACATATAGATATCAATTACATATATGTAATGTATTTACATAACGTACCAATTCGATTTCTTTGCTTCATCTATTTAATTTGTGTTGATTCCAATCATCAATCTGAAAAAATCGAAGGGCAATTCTTACTCTTACGATTCGAATTCCTAGAATTTCTGATTCTATTCAATATGAATCCCGATATCCATTGAAAGAATCAAATCGATGAAGGAAAAAAAGAGGGGGAAACCAAAAACAAATAAAAAAGTAAAATAAAAAGGACTTTGCAGAACGATCTATAAAACAATTGATATGGTTTGAGTTTGATTCTTCAACTCAATTAGTAGTACTTCTAGAGTCCACTTCTACCCCATACTACGAGTGAAAGAGAAAATGTAAAGACTACCATTAAAGCAGCCCAAGCGAGACTTACTATATCCATGTGAATTATATCCCCTATCTCTATAAATATGAAGGAATTATTCCATTATTGTTCACTAATCATTATTATGTTCATTAATAATAGTGGAATCCCTGGCGAAGAGTCAAAAGGGGATTCTAACCCAACACCGTTGATGAAACAATCCAATAAACTCACAATTATAACAGTTTCTTATATGATTTCTAGTAGAATCGGAAAACATTAAGCACAAGCAAAATACGTAGATACACCCCTGGAAGTTTCAAGGGAATGGTACTAACATGTAGTAATAATAAGACCTAGTCCTTTTTTTGTTGACCTTCATTTCATTACATTAAGTCAAAAGTATTAAAATATAGAGTCAAGATAGATCACTATCTATCACATACCCCTAATTTCGCATTTTAGCTAATCCTTCTCCTGCTTGTCTATGTGAAACAATCAGAAGATAGTCTATTACATTAAAGACAATTATCTCTTCAATCAATATTAAATTGATTGCAGAAGCACACATAGAATTTCATGAGTTCGTATACGAATAAAGTATCTTTCGACCTTTCCGCAACTAATAATTAAATTCCTCGTTCGTCTATCCAAATTAATTGAAGACCCAGTTAATAAACACTACATTAATAATAGCTGTCATATCAAGATTTAACGATTCTTTTTCATTCAAAACAAAATTCACTAATATAATCTTTTCCGTGAATTGAAGCCTAGACGCAAGGATTTACAGCATTTTCATTTTAGAGAACAGAACCGCCAGATGCTTATAGCATCAAGCAAGTATCAAGAGTCCTCTCCCCCGCTTACTTCTGCTGGAAAAAAAATTGTCAAGTTATCTTAGCAAAACAGAATAAGGTATTCCTATTTTTTTTGTTGATCAGGCGACACCCAGATTTGAACTGGGGAAAAAGGATTTGCAGTCCCCCGCCTTACCGCTCGGCCATGTCGCCAAAACGATACAAAAAATATATGAAAATATTTCATTTTTTATTTTTTTGGGGGGGGTTATTCATTTTTGTACTTGTATCGTGAATCCTGTTTTTTTTTTCTTTAATCTATTTCCTAAAAGAAATCCTTACCTTTCTCTTTTGATCGGATACATTTCTTTGATTGATTGTATAATATCTTAAAACAAACACACTATTTAAAAACACTCCTTCCCTTTTCTATTGAAAAATAAATTGTGGA